CCTGCAGAAACACGTATGGGTTCGGGAAAAGGGTCTCCGGAATATTGGGTAGCTGTCGTTAAACCCGGTAGAATACTTTATGAAATGGGCGGAGTCGGAGAAAATATAGCCCAAAAGGCAATTTCAATAGCGGCTTCAAAAATGCCTATACGAACTCAATTCATTACATTACTTCTGGATAAAAATGTAGAAGATGGAATCCAGCCAAACTAAAGAAAAAAGCCTACGGGGATAAAAAAACAATTGCAAGTTTCTTTTTTTTTTTTTGACAAACCAATATTTCTTTTTTTTTTTTTTACTTCTCCTTTTAAATTTAAAGAAGAGATTCAAAAAATGATTCAACCTCAAACCCATTTGAATGTAGCGGATAACAGTGGGGCCCGAGAATTAATGTGTATTCGAATCATCGGGACTAGTAATCGACGATATGCTCAGATAGGTGACATTATTGTTGCTGTGATCAAGGAAGCATTGCCAAATACACCCCTCGAAAAATCAGAAGTGATCAGAGCTGTAATTGTACGTACTTGTAAAGAATTCAAACGTGACAATGGTATGATAATCCGATATGATGACAACGCTGCAGTTGTCATTGATCAAGAAGGAAATCCAAAAGGAACTCGAATCTTTGGTGCGATCGCCCGGGAATTGAGACAATTAAATTTCACTAAAATAGTTTCACTAGCACCTGAGGTATTATAAATTAAATATAGAAGAAGAGCCCTTGGTAGAGTTTATACCAAAAAATTTTCTGAAATAGATGAAATTCATTAGTAGAGTGTGTCTGACGCATATACTTTGAAACTAAATTGATAAACTAAGAAACTAAATAGATAAACTAATAATTTCAAAATGTAAAAAAAAAAAAAAAGAACATGTCAATATACCTAAAACTATAGACAACACCCTTTTTAGTTTATCATGGCTAGGGACACTCTTGCTGACATAATAAACTCTCTACGAAATGCTGATATGAATAGAAAAGGAACGATTCGAGTACCATGTACTAACATCACCAAAAACATTATTAAAATACTTTTACGAGAGGGTTTTATTGAAAACGCCAGGAAACATCGTGAAAGCGAAAAGTATTTTTGTGTTTTAAAGCTACGACATAGAAAGGGGCTACAAAAACCTCGTTTGAATTTAAAACGAATAAGTCGACCCGGTCTACGAATCTATTATAATTATCAACGAATTCCGAGAATTTTAGGCGGAATGGGGATTGTAATACTTTCAACTTCTCGAGGTATACTAACAGATCGAGAGGCTCGACTAGAAGGAATCGGCGGAGAACTTTTGTGTTATATATGGTAATTTTTATGATATCCGAATTTTCTTCGGAACTACCTTTTTGTTAAAAAAAAAAAAAACAGAAAGGAAAAGGGCGGGTTTCTAATCTCACTCCTCCTACATTAATTAGTTGATACTTTGGGGTTTTACGTGGAATGAAAGAACAAAAAAGGATACATGAAGATTTAATTACTGAATTACTTCAAAATGGTATGTTTCGGGTTCGTTTAGATAATGAAGATTTCATTTTAGGTTATATTTCGGGAAGAATACGGCGCAGTTTTATACGTATACTACCCGGGGATAGGGTAAAAATTGAAGTAAGTCGTTATGATTCAACTAGAGGACGTATAATTTATAGACTCCGCAATAAAGATTCAAATGATTAAGTAGTTTTTTCTACTTTGAATTTTCCCATCTCGAGAGATAAAATCGGTAAGGTTCCAATCGAAAGAAAGATATTTTCTTCCTATAAGTATATTGAGAATTCAGTTTGGGAATGACAAATATGAAAATAAGAGCCTCTGTTCGTAAAATTTGTGAAAAATGTCGACTGATCCGTAGACGAGGACGAATTATGGTAATTTGTTCTAACCCTAAACATAAACAAAGACAAGGCTAATATTTCTAAAAATTTGAAATAATTTTGATTTCATTTTTAATATATATTTTTTTATTTATTTATTTATTAATATATTATTTTAGAATATCAAAAATAGAAATAAAAAATAACTATAATATATAATAAGAATCAATAGTCAAAACAAAATAATAAAAAGAAAGATCTTTCTAAGAACATGATGTAGAAAAAAGGAGCTATTTTGACATAGGATGGGTATATCTCTAACTTATATTTATGTATTTTTGTATTTTTGAGAGAATAAAAATGAGAGAATAAAATATGGCAAAAACTATACCAAAAATGGGTTCACGTAGAGGTGGACGTATCGGATCACGGAAGAATGCGCGTAGAATACCAAAAGGAGTTATTCATGTTCAAGCAAGTTTCAATAATACCATTGTGACTGTGACGGATGTACGGGGTCGGGTTATTTCTTGGTCCTCCGCTGGCACGTGTGGATTCAAGGGTACAAGAAGAGGGACACCTTTTGCTGCCCAAACTGCGGCAGGAACCGCTATTCGTGCAGTAGTGGATCAAGGGATGCAACGAGCAGAAGTTATGATAAAAGGTCCTGGCCTCGGACGA